ATAATAGTTAAAATTTTCTTTTTTTTATTCAAATACAATGTTAATGTAAAATTAACATTATGAGATTTCTATTTTTTATGTAAGCCTTTCGGCTCACGTTCCTTCCAATTTGATATCGTATATTCCTTAGTTTAATTGTTATTAATCTCTTTATTTATATGAACGGAAATTTGCAAAAGCTCTATTGGCCTCTGCCATTCTATGAGTCTCTTCCTTTTTACGTACAGCATTGCCATTATCTCTGGCAGCATCCATTGATTCAGAACTTAGTTTAAAAGCCATACTTCGACCTGGACGTTTTCGAGATGCCCCCGATAACCAACGAATAGCAAGTACTTTTCCCCGTGTAGATCCTATTTCAGTGGGAACTTGATAAGTGGACCCACCCACACGTCTCGCCTTTACTGCTACATTGGGGGTTACTTTGCGTATTGCTTGACGCAAAACGGATAGTGGATTGTTTTTCGTCCTTCGCTCAATATTCACCATGGCATTATAAAGAATTCCATAAGCCAATGATTTTCTCCCGTGCTTAAGAATATGGTTAACTAACATGTTGACTAATCTATTATGATAAACCGGATCAGCTTTCGCATCTCTTTCTCTCGCATTACTTCGACGTGACATGAGTACGAGAAATAATTTATTATTAGTAATTTCTCTCATTAAAGTTAGGGATTAATGATTCATTTCGGCCTTCTCACTCCATATTGTAGGGTGGATCATTCATTCGAGTCGCGAAGGATCTCCCTCCAAACCGTACATACGATTTTCATCAAATACGGCTTTCCACTTCACTATATACAATAGATTTTAAATCATACATTACGTATATTAATAGAATATCTATTTGTACGGAATGATATTTACTCGCTTTCGATCGAGTATCCGTTTCCCCATTTTCCGTTACAGTTGGAAATCTTGTATTTCATGTATCTATACAATAAAATCTTCAGGTTTAAAAACAGTGTTGAAGAATCAGTGCTTGGAATTATTGCTATCTGACCTTAACTTGTTCTAATAAAGTAAAGTTTCTTTAACCCCCCGTTAACGCAGGGAAAGTTGGGGGAAACTCCCCAGGTAATGTGTCATAATAATTAAACCCTAGATCTAGATATATAATTTAAAT